AAAAATCAATTCTAAAAAAAAAAATTGCAAGAATTGCTTTATAATAAGCAGTCTTATCAATATCAAAAATTAGTTTAGGTATTGTGTGGGTACCTAAAGTAAAGGTACCTGCTCAACGTAGGTGCAGGGGGTAGAAAGGCTGATCCAAATTTATTGCTGGAGCTATACATTCAATGTAGAAGAATTTGAATTTTAGAATCGAAAGTTCATAATATAAGACTTCTCGGCTCTTATTCATTTTTTTCATTTTTTTGGAATGAATACATCATTCAATTTGGCAGACAGAACAGAATAGTAAAGATTTCATCGAAAACTTACAGCAGCTTGCCAAACAAACGCTAATAGAAAAAAGAGTACAGGTATGACAGGCATAACATCCACGATTGGGTTGAAAATGGCATAAGCTTCGGGTAATTTGGCGAAGAAAAAACTAGTCGGATAAAGAACAGAATTAAAACAGATACAGGTTAAACTAAGTATATTAGGCATAACAAGCATTTCGTTCTTGTAGAGTAGATAATTGGATTTTGATTGAGTTATTTTTCTAAGGGAAAAAGGAAAAGAAAAGGTGGATTTAAAACCCCTTTTTCTTCGGACTTTCCCAAACACAAAATACCTCCTTGTATTCGCATTCTCAAATGAGAATGGAAGAAATTCGACTTTCATATAATATCTTAATAGAATTTTATGTAATGATCAATGCATTTTTTGGATTCTATATTATCTGCATGTTTAGAATTCTAGCAAGAAAATATCCCTCATTTTTTAGGTAATTGAAGTGGGGTTCACGAATAATATATAATAAAAATACTGTTTATTAGTGTCACATAAAACGAAATGGGGCGTGGCCAAGTGGTAAGGCAGCGGGTTTTGGTCCCGTTATTCGGAGGTTCGAATCCTTCCGTCCCAGATTTTTTTTGATGAAACGAAAGATAGAATCATATTGTGCCCTGCACGACACAAAAGTTTATTAAAGAAAATACTTATTTCTTATGAACTCTTAGATTAGATGCATTTTTAAGGATTCCTTTTTCCTTTTCTTTCTCAGAAAACAAAATCAAGTGTCAAGTCCAGTCAAATTGAATATTTTTATTTTCATTAAAAATTTTGGTCTGTCAGGCACATTCAGGATATACTCCTACTACTCATTACTCAATATGTGCTTTGAATATGTGTTTTGAAATTCGAACTTTTTAGATAAACTTTATGCTCCATATCCATGAAGTGGGAATTCTTAGAGGATACATTTGACACCTAATGTGAAAAAAAAAAAAGGGGTCCTTCTTTGGTTAAGCAAAAACGATCTCGATCTGGGATTCTTTAAATATCCCGAATGATCCATTCCGATAAGGATAAGGTAATAACTGTTCGTTGGATAGAATAGAATGGATTCAAAAAAAAATCATACTTTTCTTATTTTTGATTTTTAGTTCTTTCTATTAGCTAAAAGAAAGAATACTATAAGTAAAAGCAAAGACCTTAATTTTACTTTACACTAATTTTTTTTTTATTTCATTTTTTCTTTCTTTTGTTACTCTAGTCGAAGAAGTATGAAAAGTTTCTAACTACCAAAAAACTACCAATCTTTTCATTCGCATAGTTTATTTGTTGTAGAAGAGTCGATCCTTCTCATTTCAGGATTGATCATCTCGGGTTCTCTGTTGAGGATGGAAATTCAATAGTAAATAAGTCTTAAGCAAACTATTTTATTCCTCTTTTTCAAACTATGTTTCATTCATATGATAGAATATGGGTTTAAATTTAAATAAATTCGATCTTTGCAGAATCTTCCCCGATAAATACTTATTTCTTTTATCCATATTTCTCCATAGATAGCAAGTTTGAATTAGTATACAAAACCAATGACTATTCATGATTCCATCAATATTGGATCAATTCTCGATACCACTTTGCTATGAAATTAGAGGAATGTTATGGTAAAACTTCGTTTAAAACGATGTGGTAGAAAGCAACGTGCGACTTGAAGGACATGATCGATTGTGGATTTTGCTATCCACCATTTTCCATAGTAATGAAAATGCTCTTGGCTCGACATAGTCTGTTCTATTTGTCCCGAACCGAATTTGTGCTGGGTTGTTTGTAAGTAAATAGTACACGATGGAGCTCGAGAAGACAGAATTGATTTTTTATCAAGGGAAAAAATCTAGGGTTAGTGAAAACTAATAAATTAGGCCAACTTTGTCAGTCTATCCTTAATACAGAAATTGAAAGGTTAAAATAAGAAAAAAGTCTAATTTTGGAAAATTGGAAAACTTTTTTGATTAAAAGTCTATAAGAATCAATCGTTCATATTCGATTTCTATAGAAGAGGAAAATGCTTTATTGAAGGAAATGAAGGAAATAAAAAAAAAAGAAAGGGTATGTTGCTACTCTTTTGAAAGAAAAAAGAATAGGAATTCCCGAAGTAATGTCTAAACCCAAGGATTTCACAAATCAAAGATAAAGGATTCCGGAACAAGTAAACATGATTTTCAACCGTCTCAACAATAGAATTAGATCAGAATAAGGAATAAAAGTCAATTTGTTCGAGATGAGATAAAGAAAAAAGTTTAGAGACGACTCAAAAAATTTCGAAGGATTTCTCTTTTGAAGTCTGTCAGTCAAAATTAGCCAACTTGAGTCATGAGTATAAATGAAATTTGTTTTTTCTTCTATAAGGAAATTAATGCAAGTCATAGTCTAATTTTTATCTACTTGTATTATAGATAGAAATTCGAATCATTTTCTCGAGCCGTATGAGGAGAAAACCTCCTATACGTTTCTAGGGGGGGCATTGTTTATCTACATCTATCCCAATAAGCTGTCTATCGAATCGTTGCAATTGATGTTCGATCTCGAAGAGAAGGAAGAGATCTTCAAAAAGTTGGTTTTTATGATCCGATAAAGAATCAAACTTGTTTAAATGTTCCAGCTATTCTCTATTTCCTTGAAAAAGGTGCTCAACCTACAAGAACTGTTTATGATATTTTAAGGAAAGCAGAATTCTTTAAAGATAAAGAAAGAACTTTGAGTTAATTGAAGAACTAAATTATTTAGCCACAATTTGCCTCTTTTTTAGTCCTATTTTTTTGCTGCATTTATGTCGTGCCAATCCAACAAAAGCCCTTATTTAATTTCCTTATTTGTATCTAATTGGTTTTCTTACCATTGTATTTCTATTGACAAAGGTCTATTGAACAGCTAGAATTTGTAGCTAGATAGGTCTCTTTATCGTCACTTCATATTAGGTATTTCTGTCTACACTTCGCTCAAATGATAGGGTTGCCCCCTTGCATGTATTCGCATAGAAGATTTTTCTATTTAAATAAATAGAAATTGCTAAAAAATAACAATTTTGCTATTGTGATTAGGGCTGCCCCTTTTTTAACCTTAGTGAAATTTAACCGATCTGTTTATTTTGGTATTTGAGTGTTTTTAATGAGTGATAAAATCTTTCTTTTGATGTCTTGCTAATTTAATGTTTTGACGGGAGCGTCCGGTGTAATTTCATTGATTTTTGGATTTCGATCGTATCTAACATCCTATTTTATCTGGGTTGCTAACTCAATGGTAGAGTACTCGGCTTTTAAGTGCGACTATGATCTTTTACACATTTGGATGAAGCAACAAATTCGTCCAGACTCTTGGTAGAGTCTAGAAGACCACGACTGATCCTCAAAGGTAATGAATGGAAAAAATAGCATGTCGTAATAAAATCAATTTATTTTTTTTTTTTTTATTTTTGGAATAAAAAAATTCCGATTTTCTGGGTCTAGTGAATAAATGGATAGAGCCTGGCTCTAATTCTGGTAAAATAAAAAGCAACGAGCTTAACTTCTTAATTGAAAGTATTCCCCGATCTAATTAGACGTTAAAAATAGATTAGTGCCTGATGCGGGGAAAGGTTGGGTTTTCCTATCAGTGGACCCTTTAATTTTTTTAGGAATCCTAATTATTCTTGATTATGGATTGAAAAGGGATGTTATGAATTGAATGTGTAAAAGAAGCAGTATATTGATAACGAAACTGTATTCCAAAGTCAAAAGAGCGATTGGCCTGCAAAAATAAAAAATAAAAGATTTGTTCTTTTTTGTTTTGTAATTAGAACAAACATAAACTAATTAGATAGAAAAGGACCTGAAAAAGATCTATGGATTAGACTCCCTTTCTTTCCAGGGTTTGTTTTTAAAAATGTAACACCCTGTTCTGACCATATTGCACTATGTATTTGATAAATCGAGAAATGCTTTTTTCTCTGATTCAAGTAGAAATACAAATGGAAAAATTCAAAGGGTATTCAGAAAAACAGAAATCTCGTCAACAATACTTCGTTTACCCACTTCTCTTTCAGGAATATATTTATGCATTTGCCCATGATTATGGATTAAATGGTTCGGAACCTGTGGAAATTTTTGGTTGTAATAACAAGAAATTTAGTTCACTACTTGTGAAACGTTTAATTATTCGAATGTATCAGCAGAATTTTTGGATTAATTCGGTTAATCATCCTAACCAAGATCGATTGTTGGATCACAGTAATCATTTTTATTCGGAGTTTTATTCTCAGATTCTATCTGAGGGGTTTGCAATCGTTGTAGAAATCCCATTCTCGCTAGGAGAACTATCTTGTCCGGAAGAAAAAGAAATACCAAAGTTTCAAAATTTACAATCTATTCATTCAATATTTCCCTTTTTAGAAGACAAATTTTTGCATTTACCTTATCTATCACATATAGAGATACCCTATCCTATCCATTTTGAAATCTTGGTTCAACTCCTTGACTACCGGATCCAAGATGTTCCATCTTTGCATTTATTGCGATTCTTTCTCAACTATTATTCGAATTGGAATAGTCTTATTACTTCAATGAAATCCATTTTTCTTTTTTCAAAAGAAAATAAAAGACTATTTCGATTTTTATATAACTCTTATGTATCAGAATATGAATTTTTCTTGTTGTTTCTTCGTAAACAATCTTCTTGCTTACAATTAACATCTT